TTTTGGTATTATTTTAATAATGTAAATAAGCACATTTTGGGTTGGCCAAAGCTCCGACCGAGGTTTTCCTGTTTTCCGGGGGGTTTGCAGGAGCGTTAGAGATCTCGGGACTTTAGGGGGGTAGGGGGGTTTACGCGGAGGAACGGGGGGGGGTATCTTAGGAGTTTCAGGGGAGGTGCAGTATACCTTATGCTCTTGAAATCAGTTATGCAGCTCTTGAGTAATGTCTTCAATTCTTTGCAGCAGTTTCCTCCGCAAGCGAGGGTAGTGTACTACCTTTAGAGTTGGTGAGATTTCACTCTGGGATGCCAATTGAAAGGAAACCAAAAAAAGGAACCCCCTACCCACTGGAGAGAACGCCCGGCTTGGTGGGTAACGAGTCGAATGGTTGACACCATTAACTTATGCAAGCGTCATTGAAAGTGTGGGGATTGTTCCTATAAATGGCCCTGAAGTAGGAACCAAATGCCAGGAATAATTCAAGAGGTGAAACCCCCACAGGCGTTGTCCCTCACCTTCAATAAGAGTATGCATTAATGTAGACTGGTTGGTGGGCTCTTACCGCCAACCAATGCTTCATTCCAGGGATGTTGTTACTTGGTATAACATTGGAAATCTGCAATTCTTATGCTTCCTAAATTACGTCTTGTTAAATGGGAGAAGTTGTCGCTAGTCAATACTAGGGCTGGCTGACAATTAACTTATTTGTTTCTTGAGTGGTTGCATGCTATTAATGGTTTTAATACATATATGTCTTCCCCACATACAGGTTATGTTCGAGATATATAGATGTACTTAGTACATATATGTATTCAGAAAGTAGTTTAATTCAGAATCCTAGCTTTGGGAGCCAGGGGTGGGAGTTAGAATCTCCTCTTTCTGAAGCAGAAGGGAGGATTTTAACCTCCGGCGTCCGGTTTACAAGACCGGCGCTCTGGCGCTGAGCTACAAGTGCATGCTCATTTAAGGGCTTTATTCTCGACCCACCCTGCAAGAGGCGCTAGGATTAGAAGCAATAGGAAGTATAGGAAAGAAGCAACCTGTCCGATGATGATGAAGGGGTGCTCCACGGGCATGCCTCCAATTCATGTTAGGATCATGACGTCCGCTACAAATGCTCAAAATAGGAATTGTGTGATGGGTCGGAAGGTTAGTGCCCGTTGCTTAGAGGTGTGCAGGATGGGTACTAATATAAGAACCAGGATGGAGGCTAGCAAGGCTAGGACCCCGCCCAGCTTGTTTGGGATTGATCGAAGAATGGCGTAGGCAAATAAGAAGTACCATTCGGGCTTGATATGGGGTGGGGTTACCAGAGGGTTGGCGGGGGTGAAGTTGTCTGGGTCCCCGAGGAGGTTGGGGGAAAACAAGGCCAAAGATGTAAGTGCTAGAAGGAGGGCTCCGAAGCCCAGGAGGTCTTTGTAGGAGAAGTAGGGGTGGAACGAGATTTTGTCGGCGTCTGAGTTTAAACCGGTCGGGTTATTGGAGCCTGTCTCGTGAAGGAACAGGATGTGAATGACGCTGGCCGCCGCAATGATGAAGGGTAAGAGAAAGTGGAAGGCGAAGAACCGGGTTAGGGTGGCGTTGTCAACCGAAAACCCGCCCCAGATTCATTGTACGAGGGTGTTGCCAACGTACGGAACAGCGGAGAGGAGGTTAGTGATGACGGTGGCACCTCAGAAGGACATCTGTCCCCAAGGGAGAACGTACCCCACGAAAGCGGTTGCTATAACTAGCAGGAGAAGTACTACTCCCACATTCCATGTCTCCTTGTACAGGTAGGAGCCGTAGTAGAGACCTCGGGCGATGTGCATGTAGATGCAGACGAAGAAAAAGGATGCGCCGTTGGCGTGCATGTTGCGAATGAGCCAGCCATAGTTTACGTCTCGGCAAATGTGGGCGACCGATGAAAATGCTGTTGCGATGTCAGAGGTGTAGTGTATTGCTAGGAAAAGCCCCGTTGCAATTTGTGCAATTAAACACAGGGCAAGTAGGGAGCCGAAGTTCCATCACACTGAGATGTTAGAGGGTGCTGGGAGGTCAACGAGTGCGTCGTTTGCGAGTTTGATGATTGGATGCGTTTTCCGAAGGCTTGTCATTAGAGGTTTCTGTAGTTGAATAACAACGGTGGTTTTTCAAGTCATTAGTCCTGGTTAGAATCCTGGCGGAAACCATGACGTATTTTATGTGTTTATTTTTATTGGGGCTGGTGCTTGGACTAGTGGGAGTTGCCTCTAACCCGTCTCCGTACTTTGCGGCCCTCGGGCTAGTTGTGGTGGCGGGGATGGGGTGTGGCGTGTTGGTGGCGTACGGGGGTGCGTTCCTGTCGCTGGTGTTGTTCTTGATCTATCTCGGAGGGATGTTGGTGGTGTTTGGGTACTCAGCGGCTTTGGCCGCTGAGCCTTACCCCGAGAGTTGGGGGAGCCGCTCGGTGGTCGTATACACGGGGGCGTATGTTTTGGGGGTAGCGGGGGTATCTGGGCTATTCTGAGGCGGGTGGCACGAGGGGTCGTGGGTCCCAGTGGATGAGTTGGCAGAGCTTTCGGTGTTGCGGGGGGATGTGGGAGGGGTGGCGCTAGTTTACTCGTCTGGTGGGGTGATGCTATTGCTATCCGTATGGGTGCTGCTGATAACTTTATTTGTTGTGCTGGAGCTTACGCGGGGGGCGAGCCGGGGGGCTTTGCGAGTAGTTTAGTAGGCTAGAGTAGTGGTCATAAGGGCGAGGGTGAGGAGAAAGAAGGCGAGGTAGGTTTTGATCGCGCCTTTCTGGGCATTGCTGGTTGTAGTGACCAACGGGATATTTGCGGACACCACCGCTTTAGGACCTGCCTTCTCTAACCATGTTTGGTCGATTATTTGAGTAGAGACGGCCTGGCCTAGCAGGAGGCTGGTCTTGGGGAAGGCCCGGTGGACAATCGACGGGAAAAACCCCAGTATGTTTGAGAAGTGGTGCATGGGTAGTGTGGGGGTCTGTTTGACTTGTTTTGAGGTCAAAGATGCCAGTTCGAGGGCGACGAGGAGGCCAAGGGCGGTTACCGCAATTGCTGCGAGCTTGAGGATGGGGGGTATGGTCATCACCGGGGTCTTGAGCGGGGTGAGGTTGGAGGTGATGAGTAGCCCCGCGACGATGCTCCCTCAAGCTAGTCGCTTGATCGGATTAATGACGGCGGGGTTGTTCTCGTTAATGGGGGAGAGGCTGTTAAATCGAGGGAAGCCCATGGAGACGAAGAATACAACTCGTAGGCTGTAAATAGCCGTGAAGGAGGTCGCGATAAGAGTGAGGATTAGGGCTCAGGCGTTTAGGTGGGACGTGTTGAGGGCTTCGATGATTGCGTCCTTAGAGAAGAATCCGGCGAGAAAGGGGGTGCCGGTAAGGGCAAGGCTGCCGAGTGTGAGGCAAGAGGATGTTAAGGGGGCAAGGTCTTGTATTCCGCCCATTTTCCGAATGTCCTGCTCGTCGTTCAGGCTGTGGATAATTGACCCCGAGCACAAAAAGAGCATTGCCTTGAAAAAGGCGTGGGTGCAGATGTGAAGGAACGCTAGTTGAGGCTGGTTCAGCCCGATGGTGACTATTATTAGTCCCAGCTGACTGGATGTTGAGAACGCTACGATCTTCTTGATGTCGTTCTGCGTGAGGGCGCAAGTGGCGGTGAAGAGGGTTGTTAGAGCCCCGAGGCAAAGACATAGGGTGAGTGCGGCGGGGTTGTCTTCTATTAGCGGGCTTATGCGAATTAGGAGGAAAATGCCGGCGACGACCATGGTGCTGGAGTGCAGTAGGGCGGATACTGGGGTGGGGCCCTCCATGGCTGAGGGCAGCCATGGGTGCAGGCCAAACTGTGCGGATTTGCCAGTGGCGGCCAGGATAAGGCCCAGTAGAGGTAGCGTAAGGTCGTAGCCGTGGGAGATCGAGAATATCTGTTGCATCTCCCATGAGTTTATGTTGTTGGCCATTCATGCTATGGCTAAGATTAATCCGATATCTCCGACTCGGTTGTAGAGGACGGCCTGAAGGGCAGCTGTATTAGCATCAGCTCGGCCGTATCATCAGCCGATGAGGAGAAACGACATGATACCGACGCCCTCCCAGCCGATAAATAGCTGGAATATGTTGTTTGCTGTGACGAGGATGATCATGGCGATGAGGAAGGTGAGTAGGTATTTAAAGAAGCGGTTCACCTGAGGGTCCGCATGCATGTACCACGACGCGAACTCCAGGATAGATCATGTGACGTAAAGGGCGATTGGTGTGAAGATAACTGAGTAGTGGTCAAATTTGAGACTGATGTTGATATCGAAAGTGTGCGTATTTATCCACGACCAGGTTGTGATGATGGCCTCCGCTCCTTCGTTTAGAAAAAGGGACAGGGGGACTAGGCTCACTAGGAATGCCATCTTCACGGAGGTTTTTACGTGAGAGAGGGCTCAGGTCGGGGGAAGGGGGGTGGGTGAGATGGAGGTGATTAGTGGGTACGCGAGCAGAAGGAAGATTAGGACAAGGGAGGAGGCTATTGTTATTGAGGTGGGGTTCATAGCTGCTACTTGGATTTGCACCAAGGGTTTTTGGTTCCTAAGACCAACGGATGAGCTGTTATCCTTTAGAAGCCCCGAGGGAGCCCTGGGGTCAAACCAAGGGGACAAAGATTAGCAATCTCTGGTGTCATCGGACCTCTCTCGGTGGACAAGGGGGGTTTAACCCCTGTGTCTAGAATCACAATCTAGTATTTTAGTTAAATTATGTCTACACATTGCCCACCCTCATACTAGCTCTGGTTTGAGGATTAGAAGGATGAGCGGTAGTAGGTGAAGGGTCATTAGCAGGTGTTCTCGTGAGTGAGAGGGCTCTAATGCCGTAACGTGAAGTGGCAAGGGTCCACGCTGCGTCATCAGGAACAGGTAGAGGGAGTAGCCAGCAGTGATGAGTGTCCCCAGGCCCGTGAGTGCGATCGTCCAAGGAGTCCAGTTGAATAAGGAGGTGATAATCATGAGTTCGCCCATTAGGTTTGGGAGAGGGGGAAGGGCGAGGTTAGCCAAGCTGGCGATGAACCACCATGCGGTCATTAGGGGGAGTACCATTTGTAGGCCTCGGGCGAGGAGCATTGTACGGCTGTGCGTTCGTTCGTAGTTTGTGTTGGCTAGGCAGAAAAGGGCTGAGGAAGTGAGGCCATGTGCGATCATCAGGACCAATGCCCCGGTGAAGCCCCATGGTGTTTGAACTAGAATGCCTCCTGCGACTAGTCCCATGTGGCTTACTGAGGAGTATGCGATGAGTGATTTGACATCGGTCTGTCGTAGGCAGATGGACCCGGTCATGATGATGCCCCATAGTGCTAGGATGATGAAGGGATAGCTTAGTTCTTTGGTCAAGGGGTCGAGTATCACAATGATTCGTATTATGCCGTATCCGCCCAGCTTTAGCAGGACGGCGGCAAGAACCATTGAGCCTGCGATTGGTGCTTCCACGTGAGCCTTCGGAAGTCAGAGGTGAACTCCGTAGAGGGGTATCTTGACTAAAAATGCAAGGAGACATCCGGCCCACCAAAGCTTGTCTGCGTAAGACATCAGCTGGGGGCACGAGGAGTAATGAAGTGTGAGTATGGAGAGAGTGCCCGCGCTGTTCTGGAGCATGAGGAGTGCTACTAGGAGAGGGAGCGACCCGGCGAGGGTGTAGAACAGGAAGTAGGTTCCTGCGTTTAGGCGCTCTGTTTGGTTCCCCCATCGTGTGATGATTATTAGCGTGGGGATGAGGGTTGCCTCAAATATTACGTAGAACAGGATGACTTCAGTCGCTCCGAATGCCATGATTAGGAAGATTTGCAGAGAGGTTAGTAAAGAGATGTATGTGCGCTGCCGGTTCAGGGGCTCGTGGGCCGTGTGGTTCTGGCTTGCTAGGATTATGAGCGGCAATAGTCAGCATGTCAATACGAGGAGTGGTGTGGATAAGGGGTCCGTTGCTAGCATGGTATTGAGTGAGGCTCATCCGGTTTCGGATGCGTTCTCCAATCAAATCAGGCTGGCAACGGCGATTGAGAGGCTGTGTATAAGTGATGCGGGCCACAGTCATTTCGGGGAGGATGCCCAGATTGTGGGAAGTAGCATAATTGTTGGGATGAGAATCTTTAGCATTGGAGCAAGTTTAGGCTTTGCAGGCGATCGCTGCCGTGAGTGCGGGCTGTTGCTACAAGAAGGGCCAGGCCCGCGCTGGCTTCGCAGGCCGAGAATGCTAGCAGGAGCATTGCTGAGGGGGAGAAGCTGGTAGAGTCTAGTTGTAGGGCTCACATAGAGAGGGCGATAAACAGCGAAAGTATCATGCCTTCAAGGCATAGGAGGGCTGAGAGAAGGTGGGTGCGGTGGAATGCTAGCCCCATTAGGCCAAGGATAAAAGAGGATGAGAAGGCGAAGTGTGCGGGAGTCATTAGGTGACTGTGGAATTTAACCACAAGTTTTTGAGCCGAAATCAAAGATTTTAATTAAACTAGTCGCCTATTCTGCCCACTCGAGGCCCCCCTGGAGCCACTCATAAATGAGTCCGAGGGTGAGAAGGACTAGCACTGAAGAAGCCCAGAAAAAGGTGGTTAGCGGGTAGGGGAGCTGGTCCCCTCAGGGGAGGGGCAACAGGAGGGCGATTTCGAGGTCAAATAGTAGGAATAGGATTGCGACTAGGAAGAACCGCATTGAGAATGGGAGCCGGGCGGACCCGAGGGGGTCAAATCCGCATTCATATGGGGAGAGCTTCTCAGAGTCTGGAGTGATCAGAGGGAGTCAAAACGATACTAGAGCCAGGACTACTGAGAGAAGTGCCGTGATCGTTAGTATGGTGGCGATTAGGTTCATTATCTTTCCTTGGATTTTAACCAAGACCGGGTGATTGGAAGTCACTTATACTCATTTTAGTACTAGAAAGATATGATCCTCATCAGTAGATGGAGACGTACAGGAAAAGTCAGACTACGTCCACGAAGTGTCAATATCATGCGGCTGCTTCGAAACCAAAGTGGTGCTCAGATGTGAAGTGGTAGCGGACCTGTCGGAGGAAGCAGACAGCTAGAAAGGTGGAGCCGATGATGACGTGGAGGCCGTGGAACCCTGTTGCAACGAAAAACGTGGAGCCGTAAACCCCATCTGCGATGGTGAAGGGGGCTTCGTAGTATTCCATGCCCTGTAGGAAGGTGAAGTAGAAGCCCAGTAGGATAGTCAAGGCGAGGGATTGAATAGTCTGCTTGCGCTCACCCTCCATAATGCTATGGTGGGCTCAGGTAACTGTTACCCCTGAGGCTAGCAGCACTGCTGTATTGAGAAGGGGGACCTCAAATGGGTCTAGGGTTGAGATTCCTGTGGGGGGTCAGCACCCGCCCAGCTCTGGCGTGGGGGCTAGGCTGGCATGGTAGAAGGCTCAGAAAAAGCCCAGGAAGAAAAAGACTTCGGAGGTGATAAATAGGATCATACCATACCGGAGGCCTTTTTGGACTGGCGGAGTATGGTGTCCTTGGAAGGTTCCCTCGCGAATAATGTCCCGTCATCACTGATACATTGTTAGCAGGAGCAGGGCAGTTCCAAGGGTTATAAGCACGGTCGAGTTGAAGTGAAATCAGATGGCAAGGCCGGAGGTCATTAGGAGTGCGGCCACGGCACCCGTAAGGGGTCATGGGCTGGGGTCTACTATGTGGTATGCGTGTGCTTGGTGGGCCATTAGACGTTTTCTTGTAAGTATAGACTTAGTAGGAGCACGAAGACGTATGCTTGGATCATTGCAACGGCAACCTCTAGTAGGGTGAGAAGGAGCAGTAAGACTGAGGTCAGGATGGCAACGGTGGGCATTAGTGGGAGAAGGACGAAGGCACCGGTGGCAATCAGTTGAATAAGCAGGTGGCCCGCGGTGAGGTTAGCTGTAAGCCGTACTCCGAGCGCGATTGGTCGAATGAATAGGCTAATGGTCTCGATGATAATAAGGACAGGGATCAGCAGGGTGGGTGTGCCCTCAGGGAGCAGATGTCCTAGGGCATGGGTTGGTTGATTCCGCATCCCAATGATGACTGTGGCCAACCAAAGGGGCACCGCGAAGCCTAGGTTTAATGACAATTGGGTGGTGGGCGTGTAGGTGTATGGCAAAAGTCCCAACATGTTGATGGTGATTAGGAAGATCATGAGAGTGGTGAGCATGAGGGCTCACTTGTGGCCGCCCAGGCTCAGAGGGAGGAGAATTTGTTGGGTGAATCGGTTTACAAACCAGCCTTGGAGCGTTAGCAGGCGATTGCTCAGCCATCGCGGGGACGGGGTTGGGAATAGTACTCATGGGAGGGTAAGAGCCAGGGCAATCAGCGGGATGCCTAGGAGTGTGGGGCTCATGAATTGGTCAAAGAAGCTTATTGTCATGGTCAGTTTCAGGGGTCGGTCTTAGGGGTTTCTGTGCTTTGTGCTGTCGGCTCATTTGGGAAAGTGTGTGCTAGGATTTTTGGAGGGATCACTGTGAGAAATACAAATCATGAGAAGACTAGGATGGCAAATCATGGGGAGGGGTTGAGTTGTGGCATGCCACTGGGGGTGGTTGGGGGCCACCAGTCTTTAGCTTAAAAGGCTAACGCTATGCCCTGTTTAGCTTCCCAGTGAGGCGTCTTCAAGTATAAGTGAGGATCAGTTTTCGAAGTGCTCTAGGGGGACGGCTTCTACAACGATGGGCATGAAGCTGTGGTTTGCCCCGCAAATTTCCGAACATTGCCCGTAGAATACTCCTGGGCGGGAAGCAATGAAGGCTGTCTGGTTTAGTCGGCCTGGGACGGCGTCCATTTTTACACCCAGGGCGGGGACGGCTCACGAGTGGAGCACATCTTCCGCTGAGACTAAGATCCGGATCGGGGACTCCACTGGAATAACTATCCGGTGGTCTGCCTCTAGAAGGCGGAATTGTCCTGGAGTGAGGTCTTGCGTGGGGATCATATACGAGTCGAATCCTAAGTCCTCATAATCTGTGTATTCATAGCTTCAATATCACTGGTGTCCAACAGCTTTGATTGTTAGGTGCGGGTCGTTGATTTCGTCTATTAGGTAGAGGATGCGTAGTGAAGGGAGCGCAATGAGAATAAGAATAATAGCTGGGAGTACCGTCCAAATGATCTCGATTTCCTGTGAGTCTAGGATAAACTTGTTGGTAAGTTTGGTGGAGACTATAGCCACAATAATGTAAAGTACTAGTGTGCTGATTAGGAATACAATCATTAGGGCGTGGTCGTGGAAGTGTAGAAGTTCTTCTATGACAGGGGAGGCTGCGTCTTGAAATCCTAGTTGTGAGGGATGTGCCATTACGGTTGTAAGACGCGCGGGGGTTTAACCCACAATTCTGCCTTGACAAGGCAGTGTAATGGCTGTTTTACTAGCGTCTTCATGAAGAAAGTGGCAGAGCGGTTATGTGGTTGGCTTGAAACTAACCCATGGGGGTTCGACTCCTCCCTTTCTCGTTAGTTGGCTTGGACTTGCACGAATGCAGGCTCTTCAAATGTGTGGTATGGGGGAGGGCATCCGTGCAGTCACTCTACATTTGTAGTTGTGAGTTCTACAGATATCACTTCTCGTTTCGAGGCGAAGGCTTCTCAAAGAATAAAGAGGAACATAATCACTGCAACTAGCGAGACCAGCGAGCCAATAGATGAGACTGTGTTTCACAGGGTGTACGCGTCTGGGTAGTCCGAGTATCGACGAGGCATACCTGCTAGACCTAGGAAGTGTTGGGGGAAGAATGTAAGATTTACCCCTACGAATATTACCCCGAAGTGCACTTTGGTTCAAGTATTGTGGAGGGTGTAGCCTGTGAACAGCGGGAATCAGTGAACGAACCCGGCTATGATGGCGAAGACCGCTCCTATCGAGAGGACGTAGTGGAAGTGGGCGACTACGTAATATGTGTCATGAAGAACAATGTCGATGGATGAGTTGGCTAGCACAATCCCGGTGAGCCCGCCCACCGTAAATAGGAAGATAAAGCCGAGGGCCCATAGGAGGGGTGTGTCTCACTTAATTGAGCCCCCGTGAAGGGTGGCTAGTCAGCTGAAGACCTTGACTCCCGTGGGGATCGCGATAATCATTGTTGCTGATGTAAAGTAGGCCCGTGTGTCTACATCCATACCTACGGTGAACATGTGGTGGGCTCACACAATAAAGCCTAGCAATCCGATTGCTATCATTGCCCATACCATGCCCATGTAGCCGAAGGGCTCTTTTTTGCCTGCATAGTAGGCGACGATGTGGGAGATCATTCCAAAGCCGGGGAGAATGAGAATGTACACCTCTGGGTGCCCGAAGAATCAGAACAGGTGTTGGTACAGGATCGGGTCCCCTCCCCCTGCTGGGTCGAAAAAGGTAGTGTTCAAATTCCGATCTGTGAGTAGCATGGTAATTCCGGCAGCAAGGACGGGGAGGGATAGAAGAAGCAGCACGGCGGTGATAAGTACTGCCCACACAAACAGTGGGGTCTGGTACTGTGAGATGGCAGGGGGTTTCATGTTAATGATTGTAGTGATAAAATTGATGGCCCCTAGAATCGACGATACACCTGCGAGATGGAGTGAAAAGATTGTTAGATCGACGGATGCACCGGCGTGAGCCAGGTTTCCTGCGAGAGGGGGGTACACTGTCCACCCGGTGCCGGCCCCCGCTTCTACCCCGGACGAGGCCAGCAGGAGAAGGAAAGAGGGTGGGAGTAGTCAGAAGCTCATATTGTTTATTCGTGGGAACGCTATGTCGGGAGCGCCGATCATGAGGGGAATCAATCAGTTCCCGAATCCTCCGATCATGATTGGTATTACTATAAAGAAGATTATTACAAAGGCGTGGGCTGTAACGATTACGTTATAGATCTGGTCGTCTCCCAATAATGCGCCGGGCTGGCTTAGCTCTGCTCGGATGAGGAGGCTTAGAGCCGTGCCGACCATCCCGGCTCAGGCACCAAAGATTAGATAGAGGGTACCAATGTCTTTGTGATTGGTTGAAAAGAATCAGCGTGTGATTGCCACAGGTAGGATGGCTGAGTTCAAGCGGTGGATTGTAGCCCCACAGACAGGGGTTTGAGTCCCCTTCTTACCAAGCTCTGGGGTGTCACCACGTTAGATTGCAAATCTAAAGAAGCCGACTAATCGCCGGCCGGGGCTTTCCCCCGCCTCTACCCGTATACGAAAAGGCGGGGGAAAGTAGATGGATGCTCGCTGGCTTGGGCGCTTAGCTGTTAACTAAGCATTTGTAGGATCGAGGCCTTCCCATCTAGTAAGGCCTTAGCTTAACTAAAGTGTTTGCTTTGCATGCATAAGATGTGGGTTAATGTCCCGCAGGTCTTATCAGGGGCTGGGGGAGTCTCACCCTCGCTTAGGGCTTTGAAGGCCCTTGGTCTAGTCTTAACCTAAGCCCCTTAGGCAAGTGTGATGGCTGTGATAGCCGGGGTTAAAGGGAGGAGGAGGAGGGAGGCAGTTATGGAGACGGCTAGGGGGAGGGTCTGTTGGATGGTAGAAGTTCGTCAGGGGGTGGTGCCGGGCAAGGTGTTCGGGGAGACCGTTAGGGTCATCGCGTACGAGAGCCGAAGGTAGAAGTAGAGACTAAGTAGTGCCGAAAGGGCGGCTAGGGTCGCGACAGGGGCGAGGTCCTGCTTTGTCAACTCTTGAAGGATGAGTCACTTAGGCATAAACCCTGTGAGCGGGGGGAGTCCTCCGAGGGACAAGAGGGCCAGGGGTACCAGAGCTGTGAGCGCGGGGAGCTTTGCCCATGATGTGGCTAACCCGTTAACGCTGAGAGAGTTTGTAATCTTAAATGTAAGGAAGGCTGAGAAGGTTATGGTAATATATGTGAAAAGCGCCAGAATAGTCAGGGAGGGGGCAAATTGAAGTACTACAAGCATTCACCCAAGGTGGGCGATGGAGGAGTAGGCAAGTACTTTTCGCAGCTGGGTCTGGTTAAGCCCTCCCCATCCTCCGATAAGGGTGGAAGCCACGCCAAAGAGGATTAGAGGCGTGGGGTGGGTGTCGTGCATTTGTAGCATGAGCGAGAAAGGAGCAAGTTTTTGTCAGGTGGATAGGATTAGTCCTGTAGTTAGGTCTAGCCCCTGAAGTACTTCTGGGAGTCATGCGTGGAGCGGTGCAAGGCCGATTTTTAGTGCTAGTGCAATGGTGATCATTGTCGTGGGGAGGGGATGGGTTATCTGGGTGATGTCTCATTGGCCAGTGAGCCATGCGTTGGTAGTGCTGGCAAAGAGTAGCATGGCCGCAGCTGTTGCCTGTGTGAGGAAGTATTTTGTGGTGGCCTCAACGGCTCGGGGGTGGTGGTGTTGGGCTATTAGGGGGATGATTGCTAGGGTGTTCATCTCAAGGCCCATCCATGCCAGAAGCCAGTGGGAGCTTGTGAGGGTGATGGTGGTGCCAAGTCCTAGACCTATCAAAAGGATAGCTATAATGTAAGGGTTCATTAGCAAAGGAGGGATTTTAACCCACATTTTTGGGGTATGGGCCCAAAAGCTTTATTAGCTGACTTTACTAGGAAGTGGTGTAGTGGAAGCACTAAGAGTTTTGATCTCTTCAGGTAGGGTTCGAACCCCTTCTTTCTAAGGAGATAGGAGGGCTTTAACCTCCATTATTCACTCTATCAAAGTGACCCTTTAAATTCAGGCACAGCTCCGAGTGCTACAGTTGAGGGGGTAGACCCGCCAACGCGATGGGGAGGGCCAGGTGTCAGATGACCATGGCGAGTGTAAGGGGGAGAAAGTTTTTCCAGATTAGGTGCATCAGCTGGTCGTACCGGAACCGGGGGTAGGATGCGCGGACTCACAAGAAGACAATGGAGAGAAAGGCTGCCTTGGTTATTAGGTTGGCGGCGGTGAGCTCGGGGAATAGGGGGACGTGGGAGGCGCCCATGAAGAGGACGGCCGACAGTGTGTTTATTAGTAAGATGTTGGAGTATTCCGCTAGGAAGAAAAGAGCAAAGGGGCCGCCCGCATACTCCACGTTGAATCCAGAGACAAGTTCAGATTCACCTTCTGTCAGGTCGAACGGGGCCCGGTTGGTTTCGGCAAGGGTCGAGATGTATCACATGGCAGCGAGGGGTCATGCTGGGACAAGGAGTCAGATGGATTCCTGGGTTGTGGCAAAAGCCTGGAGGGTGAAGCCACCAGTGAGGATGATGATGCACAGGAGAATAAGTCCGAGGCTGACCTCGTATGAAATAGTCTGGGCGACTGCCCGGAGGGCCCCAATCAGGGCGTACTTTGAGTTGGACGCTCAGCCTGAGCCCAGGATTGAATAAACTGCCAAGCTGGAGATGGCAAGAATGAAAAGGATGCCAAGGTTAAGGTCCGCGATTGGATAAGGCGCAGGGATGGGGGCCCATAGCGTCAAGGCTAGGGTAAGTGCGAGGATTGGGGCAAGGAGGAAGAGGATGGGGGACGAGGTAGAGGGGCGTACGGGCTCCTTGGTGAATAGTTTCACCCCGTCGGCAATGGGTTGGAGAAGACCGTATGGGCCAACCACGTTCGGGCCCTTGCGTAGTTGCATGTAGCCTAAAACTTTACGCTCAATTAGCGTGAAAAAGGCAACGGCAAGCAGCACGGGGACGATATAGGCCAGAGGATTGACAATATGGGTGAATAGGGTTGCGATCATAGTTAAGGAGAGGACTTGAACCTCTGTGGAAAGGGCTTAGGTCTTTTGCAATGTCCGGGCTCTGCCACCTTAACATGCCCTTATCTCGGGCGTTCGCTAGTGCGCCCTCTTGTCCAATTTAGTTGGTTTCACTGGGTGAGGGGGAGGCGTACCTTCAGCATGGGCCTCACTTTCTCGGTCCTTTCGTACTGGAGAAAGCTGCTTCATAGATAGAAACTGACCTGGATTACTCCGGTCTGAACTCAGATCACGTAGGACTTTAATCGTTGAACAAACGAACCCTTAATAGCGGCTGCACCATTAGGATGTCCTGATCCAACATCGAGGTCGTAAACCCCCTTGTCGATAGGGACTCTAGAAGGGGATTGCGCTGTTATCCCTAGGGTAACTCGGTCCGTTGATCGGTTATACCGGATCTGGGTGGTCAGAAATTCTGTTGCTTAGAGCTGTAGCTCTTGGTTCTGGGAGGGGTGCTCCCATTCCACGTGGGGGTTTTTTATCTCCCCGCGGTCGCCCCAACCAAAGGCATCCGAGCAGGGTCCGCTTTGTTTAGTCTGTTATCGGGGTTGCTTAACGCGAGCTGCTCTGCACCTAAAGCTCCATAGGGTCTTCTCGTCTTATGTCCGTATTCCCGCTTCTGCACGGGAAGATCAATTTCATTGACTGGGGGGAGGAGACAGTTAAGCCCTCGTCTTGCCATTCATACAGGTCTTCATTTAAAAGACAAGTGATTGCGCTACCTTCGCACGGTCAAAATACCGCGGCCGTTAAACCTATAGTCACAGGGCAGGCAGTACCTCTTATTCTTCGTTCTTGCAAGAGGCGATGTTTTTGGTAAACAGGCGAGGCTTTTATGTTTGCCGAGTTCCTTCTCCCCCTTTTAGTCTTTCCTATTCAGCACACCAGTGTAGGATCAACGGTTGTTCTGTGGGGGGTCTTCTTGGTAATCTTACTCATCGCCCACTTCCCTCTTCTATTGGGGCCGTTAAATGTCGGTGCGAGTTCGTTCCGAGGTACACTTGTGCCAGGAGAAAGTCCTAGCTTTCTTATTACTCATATTAGCATAATCACCCCCATTGATGAATGGGGCGGTCCAATATAACTAGGGGGTTAAGATTTGTTTATCTTGATCGGGGGCTAAAGTTGATGCTCGAGCTTTAACGCTTTCTGTTAGGATGGCTGCTTTTAGGCCCACCAGTGCACCTCGCCTTTCTGTGTGTGATCTTTACCCTGCTGTCAAAGTTGTATTTTTTATCAAAGGGGCTGTACCCCCTTCGACTAACTCCCATGCCTTCCCTTTGTCTGAGGCGGTGAAACCAGGTGGCGGAGAAAAGCATGGGGCTGAACTTCTATTCATTTCTTGGACAACCAGCTATAACCAAGTTCGGTAGGTCTGTCACCTCTACTTGAAGTTCTTCCCACTCTTTTGCCACAGAGACGGGTTTGCTCTACGAATAAGCTGCCTTGAAGTAGCTCACTTGGTTTCGGGGTATCAAACTATAATGCTTTTTGCTTGAGTCGTTCTGGCTAAATCATGATGCAAAAGGTACGAGGGTTTATCTCTGCTTCTCTGCGCTGGTACGATTTATTTCATTTCTCTTTCAGCTTTCCCTTGCGGTACTTTCTCTATGGCTCCTGGGTCCTTTTCTGTCTCCCATACTAAGGGGGGTAAATGGTTTGTTTTGTGCATATCAGGGTGTTGGGGGGTATTAACGAGGGGTTGATGAATTTGAGTGGTGGGCTAGCTATCGTGCGTCAGAGCAGTCCGATTTGCACGGGCGACTTCTCAGTGTAAGGGAGATGCTTTTCTAGCTTAGCTATGCTCTGATTTTTCCAAGTACACCTTCCGGTACACTTACCATGTTACGACTTGCCTCCCCTCTGGCTCTTTATGTCATTAGGAATCTTGCGGGTAGAAATAGGGGAGAGTGACGGGCGGTGTGTGCGCGCTTCAGGGCCTGTTTCAGCAGAGCACTCTACTCTCTGTTTACTGCTAAATCCTCCTTTGGCCGTGCGTTTTCATCACGGCTTCCGTAATTCGTTAAACTAACGAATGTAGCCCATTTCTTCCCCTCCCATTCGCTACACCTCGACCTGACGTTTTGGGCTCTGCCAATTTTGCTTACTTTTTATCCTTCACAGGGTAAGCTGACGACGGCGGTATATAGGCGGGGTAAACAAGGGAGGGTGAGGTTGAACGGGGGGTATCGGTTCTAGAACAGGCTCCTCTAGGTGGGTCTAAAGCACCGCCAAGTCCTTTGGGTTTTAAGCTGGTGCTTGTAGTACCCTGGCGGATAGGGCTGTGATGGCCTATCAATGTTTAGGGCTAGGCATAGTGGGGTATCTAATCCCAGTTTGTTCCCTAGCTTTCGTGGGTTCGGATATTGTAAAGCCACTTTCGTAGTAGTTCTTCTTGCCCTCGGAAGCGTATAACAGCTCTGGGGGCATTCGACTTTAGTACTTGTAATTCTTAACCACTCTTTACGCCGTGGACTATCCACTTGGGCCTCTCGTATAACCGCGGTGGCTGGCACGAGTTTTACCGGCCCTCTGGGCTTATAACTAAGTCGAGCTTTCGCTCATTGCTTAATGTCTATCACTGCTGAATTCCCTTGGGGGCGTGGCTGAGCAAGGTGTCGTGGGCCATTAGGATGTGCCTGATACCAGCTCCTTGCTCTCGAGTGGAGAGCTGTGGGGCATCCTCACGGGGGCGCGGAGACTTGCATGTGTAAGTTTAGCCCGAGTTGATAGTAAAGTCAGGACCAAGCCTTTGTGCCCGTGGGGCTTTCTAGGGCCCATCTTAACATCTTCAGTGTTATGCTTTGGTTAAGCTACACTAGC